ACAGCAGAAATTTGGGATACTATTCTATTGGGTCAAGTAATAAGAAGTTCAATATTACTAACACAAGCAATCCTTAGAAAATATATTATAATACCCTCTTTTATAATAGCTAAAAATCTTGGTCGTCTGCTATTATTTGACTTTCCAGAATGGTCTGAGGATTTAACGGATTGGAAGAAGGAAAGACATGTTAAATGCACCTATAACGGTGTTCAATTAGCAGACAATGAATTTCCAACAAACTGGTTAACAGAGGGTATTCAAATAAAGATACTCTTTCCTTTCCGTCTGAAACCTTGGCACCGATCTAATCAAGACTCTCCTTATAGAGAAAAAAAAAGTAAAAAATATGATTTTTGTTTTTTAACTGTTTGGGGGATGGAAACCGACCTCCCTTTTTGCTCTCCCCGAAAACGATCCTCCTTTTTTGCACCTATTTTAAAAGAACTTGGAAAAATGCTTAAAAAAAGGAAGACAAATTGTTTTCCAATTCTAAGAAGATTAAACGAACGAACAAATTTCTCTCTAAGAGTCTCAACAACAATTAAAAAAAGCATTCTCTTTATAAAAAAAATAATAAAAGAATTAGTAAAAATAAACCCAAAGCTATTATTTGGATTAGGAGAAGTAGAAGTATATGAGTTGCGTGAAACTAAAAAAGAAAAAGATTTTCTAATCAGTAATAGTATTATTTATAAACCATCCAGTAAAATTAAATCTATTGATTGGAGAAGTTATTCACTGCCAGAAAAAAAAACAAAAGAGCTGACTGATAGAACAAGCCTAATCATAACTCAAATAAACAAACTTATAAAAGCCAAGAAAAAAAAAAATCTAACTTCAGAAAAAAATATTAGTTCGAACAAAAAAAGTAATGATGCTAACAGATTAGAATCCTATATATATATATTTCAGGTGTTAAAAAGAAGAAAGATTAGATTAATCCGTAAATCACATTTTTTTATCCAATTTTTTTTTCAAAGGATATACTTCTTAGGTATGATTAATATTCTTCGGATCGACACACAAGTTTTTCTTGAATCAACAACAAAAAAAGTTAAAAAATACATTTACAATATTAATATTAAAGCAAATCCCGAAAGAATTGAGAAAAAAAAAAACACACAAATTCACTTTATAAAGTCACTTTCTAATATTAGTAATATTAATAAATATTCAAAGAAGTTACCTTCTTTGTCACAAGCATATGTATTTTACAAATTATCAAAAACCCACGTTATTAACTTAAGAGCTGTTCTTCAATATCACGGAACACCCGTTTTTAAGAAAAACGAACTAACGGGATATTTTAGAACACAAGGAATATTTCGTTCCGAATTTAAAAATAAAAAACTTCGTAATTCTAGACTGAATCAATGGAAAAATTGGTTACGGGTTCATTATCAATATAATTTATCTCAAATTCAATGGTCTAAATTAGTAGCACAAAAATGGCAAAATACAGTTAATCAAGCCCCCCAAAAAGATTTAAACAAATGGTATTCATATGAAAAAGAAACTTATTCTCTATTACCAAATACAAAAGAAAATTTTAAAAGACACTCTGAATATGATCTCTTATCATCTAAATCTATTAATTATGAAGCTAAGAGGAACTCATATAGTTATGTATCATCATTACAAGTAAACAATACCGAAGAGATTTCTTATAATTACAACATAGATAAACAAAAATTATTGGATGGGCTGGCAATTATACTTATCAAGAATTATCTAGGAAAAGATGCTATTATGGCTAAAAATCCGGATAGAAAATATGCGGATTGGAAAATTATCCATTTTAGTGTTAGGAAGAAGCTCAATAGTGAGGATTGGATCCATAGCACCAGTAATAAACAGACTAGTCACGATCAAAAAATTGATAAAATGTATAAGAAATATCCTTTTTATCTCCCAATTCATGAAGACATCAACCCCTTCAATAAAAAACAATTTGCTTGGATGGGAATGGATGAAGAAATACAAAACAAGGCCATATCCGATTTTGAACTTTGGTTCTTCCCAGAAGTTATGTTACTTTATAATTCATATAAAATAAAACCCTGGGTCATACCCATAAAATTACTTTTTTTTTTTTTTCAGGGAAATGCACCGATTAGTACAAATAAAAACATCAATGAAAAAAAATATCTTGAAGAATATTATACGGGATCAGTCATAAAAAACCACACAACGAAAAAGCAAAACACAAGCGCTACAGAAACAGAATTAGATTTTTTACGAAAAAAAAATTTGCTTATTCAATTTAGAAGTGATTATTTTTTTAATCAACAACTAATCAATAATATCAAGGTATATTGTCTCCTGCTTAGACTGAGAAGCCCGCGAAAAGTTTTTATATCCTCTCTGCAACGAGGCGAAATGCTTTTCAATATAATGCTGAGTCACAAGGATGTCTATATTCCAGAATTGGTGAAAGGGGGGGGGGTTAGCATCGAACCGGTTCGTCTGTCTGTCAAAACTAATGGAAAATTTATTAGATATCAAAGCATAAGTATTTCATTGGTTCATAAGAGTAAAGATCGCATTAATCATGGTGATAAAAAGAATTTTTCTAAATCCCTTACAAGACATCAAAAAATAACCGGAAATAGAGACAAAAACTATTATGCTTTGCTCGTTCCCGAAAATATTTTATCACCTAGACGTCGGAGAGAATTTAGAATTGTAATTTCATTGAATTCAAGAAAAGGGAAGGGTGTGGATCGAAATCCCATACTTTGGGATGGGAATAACGTAAAAAACTGTGTTAAATTTTTGGATACAAGCCCAAGTCTTGATATAGATAAAAATAAATTAATAAAATTAAAGTTCTTTCTGTGGCCCACTTATCGATTAGAAGATTTAGCTTGTATGAATCGCTATTGGTTTGATACCACTAATAGCAGTAGTTTCAGTGTGTTAAGGCTACATATGTATCCACAATATCCACAATTTTAAAATAGACGGCGATAAGTTTTTGCTAGATATCAGATATCAGGTAACATATCTAATATTTCAAAGCAAACTAATACATACATGTAGTATCTTACATTCCATGATAATTCGATCTATAAATAAATAAATCAACGGAATTTTTTTTTGAACTCTAACTTTTCTATTCTATATTAATCCAATTTCAAATTGGATTCATCAGTGACTCATTTTTTTTTAGAAAATTAAGAGTAGATAATTTAATTTGGTATACCCGATTCAAATGGTTAGCATTATTCTTATTTATTATTTCTGATCAGTAAAAAAAAAATATATATTTAAACAAGAAAAGAAAAAGGGGGAGCACTTTACGTTTTATGGTAAAAAATTCATTCATTTCCGTTTTTTTTCAAGAAAAAAAAGAAGAAAACCCGGGGTCTGTTGAATTTCAAGTATTAAGTTTCACTAATAAGATACGACGACTTACTTCACATTTGGAATTGCACAGAAAAGACTATTTATCTCAGAGAGGTTTACGTAAAATTCTGGGAAAACGTCAACGATTACTAGCTTATTTGTCAAAGAAAAATAGAGTACGTTATAAAGAATTAATTGGTCGGTTGGAGATTCGCGAGCCAAAAACTCACTAATTTAAATTTTAAAGAACTTTAATTATTTGATTTGTTAGATCTTGAATTTTGATTATTTTCGGCAATTCATGGAAGAATCAATCGGGGAAAAACCTATGAATGTACCAGCTACAAAAAAAGACCTCATGATAGTAAATATGGGTCCTCAGCACCCATCAATGCATGGTGTTCTTCGACTCATCATTACTCTAGATGGTGAAGATGTTATTGACTGTGAACCAATATTGGGTTATTTACACAGAGGAATGGAAAAAATTGCAGAAAACCGAACAATTATACAATATTTGCCTTATGTAACAAGGTGGGATTATTTAGCTACTATGTTCACAGAAGCGATAACCGTAAATGCACCAGAGCAGTTAGGAAATATTCAAGTACCGAAAAGAGCCAGCTATATCAGAGTAATTATGTTGGAGTTGAGTCGTATAGCTTCTCATTTGTTATGGCTCGGCCCTTTTATGGCCGATATTGGAGCACAAACCCCTTTCTTCTATATTTTCAAAGAAAGAGAATTAGTATATGATCTATTCGAAGCTGCCACTGGTATGAGAATGATGCATAATTATTTTCGTATCGGAGGAGTCGCTGTTGATCTACCCCATGGCTGGATAGATAAATGTTTAGATTTCTGTGATTATTTTTTAACAGGGGTTGCTGAATATCAAAACCTTATTACTCGAAATCCTATTTTTTTAGACCGAGTTGAGGGAGTAGGGATTATTAGCGAAGAGGAAGCAATAAATTGGGGTTTATCAGGACCAATGCTACGAGCTTCCGGAATAAAGTGGGATCTTCGTAAAGTTGATCATTATGAGTGTTATGACGAATTTAATTGGGAAATCAAATGGCAAAAAGAAGGAGATTCGTTAGCTCGTTATTTAGTACGAATCAGCGAAATGACGGAATCTATAAAAATTATTCAACAGGCTCTGGAAGGAATTCCAGGAGGGCCCTATGAGAATTTAGAAAAACGATGCTTTGATATAGTAAGGGATCCAAAATGGAATGATTTTGAATATCGATTCATTAGTAAAAAACCTTCGCCCACTTTTGAATTGTCGAAACAAGAACTTTATGCGAGAATCGAAGCACCAAAGGGAGAGTTGGGCATTTTTTTGATAGGAGATCAAAGTGTTTTTCCTTGGCGATGGAAAATCCGACCGCCAGGTTTTATCAATTTGCAAATTCTTCCTCAGTTAGTTAAAAGAATGAAATTGGCTGATATTATGACGATACTAGGTAGTATAGATATCATTATGGGAGAAGTTGACCGTTGAAATGATAATTGATAGAACAGAAATACAAGATATCAATTCTTTTTACAGATTGGAGTCTTTAAAAGAGGTCTATGGTATCATATGGATGCTTATCCCTATTTTGACTCTTGTATTGGGAATCACAATAGGTGTACTAGTAATTGTGTGGTTAGAAAGAGAAATATCCGCAGGGATACAACAACGTATTGGACCTGAATATGCCGGCCCTTTAGGAATTCTCCAAGCTCTAGCAGATGGGACAAAACTACTTGTTAAAGAAAATATTATTCCATCTAGAGGAGATAGTGGTTTATTCAGTATCGGACCATCAGTAGCGGTCATATCAATTTTACTAAGTTATTCAGTAATTCCTTTTGGTTATCATCTTATCCTAGCTGATCTCAATATCGGGGTTTTTTTATGGATCGCTATTTCAAGTATTGCTCCTATTGGACTTCTTATATCAGGATATGGATCAAATAATAAATATTCCTTTTTAGGTGGTTTACGAGCAGCTGCTCAATCCATTAGTTATGAAATACCATTAACTCTATGTGTGTTATCAATATCTCTACGTGTGATTCGTTGAGACATAAACTTTTACTATTTCCGTTCTTTCGCGGAAAGCGTTGAATAGATAGTCTCAGTTTTTTGTTCATCGTTAGTGTTGATGAACTAAATCAGATAGTTCTATGAGTGAAAAAAAACAGCTTATAAGTTCGCAGTAAGAAGTCGAGCCTCATTTCCTATGTACCAGGATTAAGCAAAAGGAAATATAAGCAGTAGAGACTGTTTACCCCAAGATTGGTTGGTTGGGCATCATGGCTTGAAGCGGGTTCACAAGATCAACTGTATGGGGTTTTGACTATATTACCCGACTACCATAACAGGGGATTGGGCAAAAATGAGTGGATGGTTAGAAACACCAAATTACACAAGGGATTAGTAATAGAGATTATGTAAATTATACAAAGGGCCGTTTCCGCATAATAAAGAAGACTAATTGGGGCTTTACGTTAGTAGAAATGATCAGGTAGTACTCCCCATGATTCCGATCCCGAGTATGCTCCTATCCACCGATTAAAGAAATTACTATCAAGAACGAAATAATCCTTTACCTTTTTTGAATCCACTTTTTAGAAACAAGAATAGGAACGAAAAAAGTAGAAAAACTGCAATTACAATAAAAAAAAAAAAAGAATAAAAAAAGAGAGAGAAAGATCTTTATTCTTTAATTATATAGAAAGCAAATTCTTGGCATTATTTATGAACTAATGTAATATCTAATTCTTTTTCGTAATTGAAAACGCTGGGTTCAAATATCTATGAATATTTATAGAAGGAGTATTTTATTGAAGGTTTAAGTTATTACTAAAAAAAACATTATAAATTATTAAAGGATGAGATCAATTCAGAAGTACTTTTATTGTTTTATTATAGCAGACAGAATTCCATTGGTCTAATTCGGGACCTCTCAATAGATTTTTACTCGATCTAGAACATATCGCCCTAAAGAATGCCGATCCGGTCCTTAGATTTCTTTGTGGTCCTGTAGGAGCCGTATGAGGTGAAAATCTCATGTACGGTTCTGTAATAGCGATGGGAACAGTGATGTTATCACCGACTATAATTATCTAACAGTTCAAGTACAGTTGATATAGTTGAGGCACAGGCAAAATATGGGTTTTGGGGATGGAATTTGTGGCGTCAACCTATCGGGTTTATCGTTTTTATAATTTCCTCCCTAGCAGAATGTGAGAGATTACCCTTTGACTTACCAGAAGCAGAGGAAGAATTAGTAGCGGGTTATCAAACTGAATATTCAGGTATAAAATTTGGTTTATTTTATGTTGCTTCTTATCTAAATCTACTAGTTTCTTCATTGTTTGTAACAGTTCTTTACTTGGGTGGGTGGAATCTCTCTATTCCGTACATGTTTATTCCTGAACTATTTGAAATAAATAAAGTAGGTGGCGTCTTTGGAACGACAATTTTTATCTTTATTACATTAGCTAAAACATATTTGTTCTTGTTTATTCCTATCACAACAAGATGGACTTTACCTAGGTTAAGAATGGACCAATTATTAAACCTTGGATGGAAATTTCTTTTACCTATTGCTCTAGGTAATCTATTATTAACAACTTCTTCCCAACTCCTTGCACTGTAAATACACTATTTTATATTCACGACCTGTCTAAAACAAGAGAAAAAAAAATTATAGATATTCACGATATGTTCCCTATGGTAACCGGGTTCATGAATTATGGTCAACAAACAGTCCGAGCTGCAAGGTACATTGGTCAAAGTTTTATGATTACCTTATCGCACGCAAATCGTTTACCTGTAACTATTCAATATCCTTATGAAAAATTAATCACATCGGAACGTTTCCGCGGTCGAATCCACTTTGAATTTGATAAATGCATTGCTTGTGAAGTATGTGTTCGTGTATGTCCTATAGATTTACCTGTTGTGGATTGGAAATTGGAAACGACTATTAGAAAGAAACGATTGCTTAATTACAGTATTGATTTCGGAATCTGTATTTTTTGTGGTAATTGCGTTGAGTATTGTCCAACAAATTGTTTATCAATGACTGAAGAATATGAACTTTCTACTTATGATCGTCACGAATTGAATTATAATCAAATAGCTTTGGGTCGTTTACCAATGCCAGTAATTGACGATTACACAATTAGAACAATTTTGAATTCGCCTGAAAGAAAAAATGCGTCAACCCCATGATTTTAAAAATTTAGTTTTATTTGTCCTTGGTCAATAACTACAATAGAAATCCCAACTATTAATTAGTTGATGAGAATCGAGGCGTCATTTGGAGTTAAAATCGAGTGATATATCATCTACCAGTAATTTTTTTAACATAGATAGCTTGTTCAAACTCCCATTTATAATTTATTATTCTGATAAAAAACGAGATTGATTCAATTATTGGATACACATCAATCCACACTCATTATAATTTCTTAGCATTTAGAATTAAATTCATAAAAACATATCATAAAAAAATAGGGTCCATTTCCTGGTCAGGTCAATAAGATCATGAAAGATTTTTTATTTATTTCTTATTTTACATAAAATGGATTTACCTGGACCAATACATGATTTTCTTTTAGTCTTTCTAGGATTGGTTCTTATATTAGGAGGTTTAGGAGTGGTATTACTTACTAATACAATTTATTCTGCCTTTTCATTGGGATTGGTTCTTGTTTGTATATCTTTATTATATATTTCATCAAACTCCCATTTTATAGCTGCCGCACAGCTCCTTATTTACGTGGGAGCTATAAATGTTTTAATCATATTTGCTGTGATGTTTATGAATGGTTCAGCATCTTACAACGATTTTACTCTTTGGACCGTTGGGGATGGGGTTACTGCGATGGTTTGTGCAAGTATTTTTGCTTCATTAATTACTATTATTACAGATACGTCATGGTACGGTATTATTTGGACTACAAGATCAAACCAGATTATAGAACAAGATTTTTTAAGTAATAGTCAACAAATTGGGATTCATTTATCAACAGATTTTTTCCTTCCATTTGAACTCATTTCCATAATTCTTTTAGTTGCTTTGATAGGTGCAATTGCTATGGCTCGTCAGTAATAAATCGTTACAACTAGCATAGTAATCAAAATAAAACGTTGTTGCGTGTTTCAATTCTATCAAAATAGAAATTTTTTTGTCAATATATTATAACAATAAACTTTATTTCTTTGTTCCACACTTGTTAGTTGCGTACTGTTTATATTCTAGTTAATAGAATCGGTTGAATTCTTGTTCATCTTGAAATGCATCGATATTGATAAGGAGTTGATCAATGATGCTCGAACATGTACTTATTTTGAGTGCCTATTTTTTTTCTATAGGTATATATGGATTGATCACGAGTCGAAATATGGTTAGAGCCCTTATGTGTCTTGAACTTATACTGAATGCAGTGAATATAAATTTCGTAACATTTTGTGATTTTTTTGATAGTCGCCAATTAAGAGGAGACATTTTCTCAATTTTTGTTATAGCTATTGCAGCGGCTGAAGCAGCGATTGGACCAGCAATTGTTTCATCAATTTATCGTAACAGAAATTCTACTCGTATCAACCAATCGAATTTGTTGAATAAATAAGATTAATCATAGAAAGATAAATATCCCTCAAATGCAGATTTTTACTATTTTTCTATATAAATTACAAATTAGAATATTAATAAATTCTAATTAGTAGGTATGATGCGTAATCTATGATGATGGGCATGCTTGCGAAAACCTAATATAATAAATCAAAGTATCTTGGCCCCTATATCCTCTCTCATGAGCCGATCCAGAAGTAGACTAATTAGCAAAATTCTGGTAAATCATTGATTCATCTGGTGTCTAAATATATGATTTATTTTACAAGTTTACTAGATCGAAAATTTATGGCGTTTAAAAATTAATAGATCCAATGTCACACTCAGTAAAGATTTATGATACATGTATAGGGTGTACTCAATGTGTCCGAGCCTGCCCCACAGATGTATTAGAAATGATACCTTGGGATGGATGTAAAGCGAAACAAATCGCTTCTGCTCCCAGAACAGAAGACTGTGTAGGTTGTAAGAGATGCGAATCTGCCTGTCCAACCGATTTCTTGAGTGTTCGAGTTTATTTATGGCATGAAACAACTCGCAGCATGGGTCTAGCTTATTGATATGTTCGATAAAACTCCACGGGAATCCAGTTGATTTTTTTTTACCGACAAAAACCCGTACCCAATAAATTTTAATAGATTTTATTTTTATTTGAGTACGGGTTTTTTTGTCCAAGTGTATCTTGTCTTTACCACGAATGATTTTCCTTGGTTAACAATAATTGTTGTTTTTCCAATATTGGCGGGTTCCTTAATTTTCTTTCTTCCCCATAGAGGAAATAAGATTTTTAGGTGGTATACTATATGTATATGTGTTCTAGAACTCCTTCTAACCACCTATGCATTTTGTTATCATTTTCAACTGGACGATCCATTAATCCAATTTGCGGAGGATTATAAATGGATCGATTTTTTTTATTGTTATTGGAGATTCGGAATAGATGGACTTTCTATCGGAACCATTTTACTGACAGGATTTATCACCACTTTAGCCACTTTAGGGGGTTG